AAAGTATACCGCTTCTACGAATAGCTCGTAATGCTGCATCTCTTCCCAGCCCAGGGCCTTTTATCCTTACCTCAGCTCGTTGCATACCTTGATCCACTACTGCTCGAATAGCATTTCCTGCTGCGGTTTGAGCAGCAAAGGGTGTTCCTCTTCTTGTACCCCTGAATCCACAAGTACCCGCGGAGGACCAAGAAATAACCCGACCCCGTACATCTGTAACGGTCACAATGGTATTGTTGAAACTTGCTTGAACATGAATAACTCCCTTTGGTATTCTACGTACATTTTTACGTGAACCACTACGTGTATTTTTACGTGAACCAATTCTTAATATAGGTTTTGCCATATTTTTTCATTTCACAAGAAATATATGGATATATCCATTTCATGTCAAAACGGACTTTTTTTTTGCCAGCTCCTTTGAAGTGACTTTTCCTTTACTTTTTTTCCTTTAGTAAGATTATCCTTGTCTTTGTTTATGCCTCGGGTTGGAACAAATTACTATAATTCGTCCCCTCCTACGGATTAGTCGACACTTTTCACAAATTTTACGAACGGAGGCCCTTATTTTCATAGTTGTTTTTCCTTAATTCTGTGAATATACTTAATTGTTGGACGAAAAAAGGTTTCTTTATATTTTTGAATCTTTAATTGTATCTTATTGAAAGGAATGTTGAAATTGAAAAAACCTTTTACTCTTTTGAATCCTTGTTATGGAGTCTAGAAAGCGGCTATCCCCTGATTAACTTATACCTAAGAACTTGCTAAAATTTTTATTTTTAGCAGGGGTGGTATTATTATTATACAACCCCCCTTTTTTCACAAATGGTAAGTTCCGGATATCCAATTTTAATATTAGAAGGATTACCATATATAACACAAAATTTCTCCACCGATTCTTTTTAGTCGAGCTTCTCGATCTGTCATTAAACCTTGAGAAGTCGAAAGGATTACAATTCCTATTCCGCCTAAAATCCGTGGAATTCGTTGAGAGTTAGAATAGATTCGTAGACCCGGCCGACTTATTCTCTTTAAATTTAAAATAGTTTTATAGGATTCTTTCTTATTTCGTCTATGTTTTAGGGTTAAAATAAAAAAAAATTGATTGTTTTCGCGATGTTTCCTTACGTTTTCGATAAAACCCTCCCGTAAAAGTATTTTAACAATGCTTTCGGTGATGTTAGTCGACCCTATCCGAACTGTTCCTTTTCTATTCATGTCAGCATTTCGTATAGAGGTTATTATATCAGCAATAGTGTCTTTCCCCATGATAAGTTAAAATTCCTTTTTGTTCTATAATTTTGATATAATCAACATGTTCTTTTTCTTTTATTTATATATAGATATAGACGAATTATATATTAATATATGAATTAAATTATTATTTTTTTATTATTAAGGGTATATGCGTGATACACAATCGATTAATTAATTTTATTTCAATACCATTTTTTTAATCCTATACTATTGATATTTAGGTTTTATAAGACCTCAGGAGCTAATGAAACTATTTTAGTAAAGTTTAATTGTCTCAATTCCCGTGGGATCGCCCCAAAAACTCGAGTTCCTTTTGGATTCCCTTCTTGATCAATGACAACTGCGGCATTGTCATCATATCGTATTATCGTCCCATTGTTACGTTTGAGTTCTTTACAAGTACGTACAATTACAGCTCTGATCACTTCTGATCTTTCTAGAGGAGTATTCGGTATTGCTTCCTTGATTACAGCAACAATAACGTCACCAATATGAGCATATCGGCGATTACTAGCTCCTATTATTCGAATACACATCAATTCTCGAGCCCCGCTGTTGTCTGCTACATTCAAATAGGTTTGTGGTTGAATCATATCATTTTTTTGTATCTCTTCTTTTAAAACAGAGGACGAAGTAAAAAAATATTGTTTGTCAAAAAAAGAAAACTGATAATCTTTTTATCCTTAATTGTTATTTAGCTTTTTTATTCTATATTCCTATTCAGAAATAATGAATTGGGTTTTTATAGGCATTTTTGATGCCGCTATTGAAATAGCTTTTCTGGCTATATTTTCGGGTACACCACCCATTTCATAAAGGATTTTACCTGGTTTAACCACAGCCACCCAATACTCTGGGGATCCTTTCCCAGAACCCATACGCGTTTCCGTGGGTCTTACTGTAACTGGTTTGTCTGGAAATATACGTACCCAAATTTTTCCCCCACGTCGTACATTTCGTGACATTGCTCGTCGCCCTGCTTCTATTTGTCTAGATGTGATCCAAGCGGGTTCAAGTGTTTGAAGAGCATATCTGCCAAAACAAATACGATTCCCACGAGAAGATATTCCTTTTAGTCTTCCTCGATGTTGTTTACGAAATCTGGTTCTTTTTGGGTTATAGTTGATGGGTTTTTTCTAAATTATAAATTCCATCTCTACTACAGAACTGAACGTGAGAGTTTCTTCTCATCCAGCTCCTCGCGAATAAAAGTACTAAAAAAGCTTGTATTAAGATATAGATGTAGTTAATGATTAATCCTATTAATCATGGTCTTTTTTGAAATTTCATCCGATCTCTTCTAAATTTGTGTATGTCTTTTTCAAAATGGAATCCAAGATGAATTCTATTTATATTTATTAAATAAAAATAGAATTATCTCGAATGTCGTTTTTGTTAGAATTAGCATATTCTAACAAATTTTTTTATTTTATCTTTTTCATTTTTTTATTACTTTTTTATTGAAAAAAAAAAAATATTCGCCGGCGAATATTTACTCTTTCAATATCTATTTAAGTTTGATCTTTATCCCACGAGGTCTCATAATCAAAATCAGAATAGATAATAAAGTTTATGGTTTATTCCGCCATCCTGTCCAATGAATTACTAAGATTTTTTTTTCAACTGAATCCTATATATTCATGGGTTCCGTCGTTCCCATCGCTTCTTGATTAATCATTAGGCCCGAATTCTACAATGGAGCTCTTACCTGAAATTTTTAATTTCATTTTTTTTTTTGTTTTTGAGTCAATTTTCTCAGTTTTTTTTGGCTCAAGGCTCTTAATTTTTTGTTTTCAGAACGAACAGATTTATTTAATTATTATGAATGAATCTGTATTCATGCTTTCTTACATTGTTTTTATTACAGTGACCTCATAGACTTTTCAAATTGGAATAATAGATCATTAATATTCAAAATTTTTCTCTCTTTCTTTCATCCTTCCATTTATCCGCATACTTTTCGATTACCTTTCATAACTTATAAAAATATTTCGTTATTCTTTTTTTTTATAAAAAAAAAATTCAGTTGCTACAATTATATGATCAGTCTATCATATCTTGACTTTTTTTTTTTTTTTAATCCAGATAATGCGAAGCAATGAGTTGCTTAGGTTATTTATTAATGCTATTAGTTGCTCTTATAAGTAAGTTCTTTTTTATATTTTTTTCTTAATCTAATCGAATCCTAAACTAACGAGTCACACACTAAGCATAGCAATTATATCAAAGGAGTTTTGATGGAAATTTTTATTCAACCTTATAGAATTGCTGATTTTTTCTTAAACAAAAAAAGAAGACTGTAATTTTTTTTATTGCTGTCTGTATAGTGTTATATTACATAGTTTTAGTTTTTTATCCTTGGATAAAATGTAAAGACAAATAAAGTTTGTTATCCTTCGTCTACGAATATCCAAATTTTTATTCCTAAGACCCCATAAATAGTTCGAACTGTATAGGAACAATAATCAATTTTAGCTTCAATTGTTTGTAAAGGAACTCTGCCTTCTCTGATCCATTCAACACGTGCAATTTCTTTTCCGTCGATACGTCCTGCAATTTGTACTTGAATTCCTTTTGTATTCGCCTGTTCAGTTAATTCAATAGCTTTTTTCATTGCTTTTCGAAAAGAAACTCGATTTTTTAATTGGCCAGCTATAAATTCTGCAAGAATATTAGGATGCCCATACGGATTGGAAATTCTGGTAATAGCAATGTTGAGTTTTCTGTTGACACAATTAAGTTCTTTTTGAACATTAATCTGTAATTCTTCGACTCTTCGGGGTTTATCTTCAATTAATAATTTAGGAAATCCCATATAGATTATGATCTGAATGAGATCGATTCTTTTTTGAATTTCGATACGTGCAATTCCCTCCATACCAGAAGATATTCTTATATTTTTTTGGACATAGTTTTTAATACAGTCTCGTATTTTTTTATCTTCTTCTAAACCTTCAGAATACTTTTTTGGTTGTGCAAACCAAAGAGAATGATGACTTTGGGTTGTACCAAGTCTGAAACCAAGTGGATTTATTTTTTGTCCCATAGGCCTCCACTACTATATGTATCATAACATGTTAGATTTTTGTTTTCATTGCTGCATCCAGGTTTTTTTAAATACATTAAATATTCTTTATATTGTTGATAGACGGATATATCTTCCAATACGATAGTTATATGACAAGTGGATCTTTTTATTGGGTAACTTCGTCCTCGGGCACGAGGTTTTAATTTTTTAACGGTATTTCCTTGGTTCACTTCAGCTTTACTAATGACTAAATTGGTTTCTTTGAAACCCTTATTGTGACTAGCATTTGCTGCTGCAGAATAAACCAATTTAAAAATGGGATAACATCCTCGATAAGGCATAAGTTCTAATATCATAAGTGCTTCTTCGTAGGAACGTCCACGGATTTGATCAATTACTCTCCGTGCTTTGTGGGCAGACATAGATATATATTGCCCTAAAGCATATACTTCTGTATATGATTTCTTCTTTTTTTTCTTTATCATAAGGTTTACCTCTCACTAAAAAAAATATATATTCATTTTTTTTTTCATTTAATTAACGACGAGATCTATTATCATTTTTCGCATGTCCTCGAAAATTTATAGTAGGTGAAAATTCTCCCAATTTATGTCCTACCATAAGATCTATTATATAAACGGGTAAGTGTTCCCTTCCATTATGGATGGCGATAGTATGGCCAATCATTGTGGGTATAATGGTGGATGCCCGGGAC